TGTTCGCTCAAGAAAAGTTCTAGAAGATCTTAATCGTAAATAAGAAGATTGTTTACGAAAAAAAACTAAGAAAAATTCACATTCAAATATATAAGAATTGTACAGGAACCGAAATAGTCTTTTATTTTCTTTTGAAAAAATACAAATAGATTTTTTATGAGTAATGAGAAGACTATTCCAATTATGATATTCGTGAAGAAAGAATCGCAATGAATGCAAAAAAGGAACATCTTGAATCCAGCATTGAAGAATTTGAACCAAGATTTCCATATGGATGGGATGAGGTATTAGTATATCTGAGACATAATTTAAATGCGATAATTTGTCCTCTAAAAAGGGAAAAATGGAATGAATTGATCGTAAATTATGATATTTTGGTATTTCTTTTTTTTCTCCGAAAAAAGATACTAATCGCAGCGAGAACGGAATTTCTACAATAATTGCAAAACTTTCTGATATAATTTGAGAATCAAAATGAGAATAAAAAAAATTGTTATGCCCAATGAACCTCTTTTGGTTAGAATCATTAACCGAAGAAATCAAATAATTCTGTTGATAGATTCGAGTAATTAGGCGTTTTACAAGTGCTAAACTAGATTTATTGTCATAACCAAAAACTTCGACAGGTTCGTAAAAAATCGAACCATTTAAACCATGATCATGAGCAAGTGCATAAATATACTCCTGAAAGAGTAGCGGATATAGGAAGTGTTGTTGCCGAGATTTATCCTTTTCTAAATATCCTTGTAATTCTTCCATTGACTTACATTTCTACTTTAACCAGAAACAGTAGGCATTTCTTGGTTATCAAATTATACATAGTGCAATATGGTCAGAACAGAGTATGTATTATGTATGGCAAAAAATATATACCCCGGAAACAGGTAGTCCAATCAACAGATATTTTTCCTCTCCTCTTCTATCCAATGGGTTTATCTTCGTTATAATTCCCAGAGGTTCAAAAATCTTTTATTTTTGCAACCCGATCGCTCTTTTGACTTTGGAACAAATTCTTTTTGTCAGTATACTGTTTCTTCTACACATTCGTTTCCAATCCATAATAGAGAATAGTTAGGATTTTTTAAAAAAACAAAAAAAAAGAATAAAAGGACCACTCACAGGAGAACCCTTCCCCGCATCAGGCACTAATTTTTTTTTTAACGTCTAATTAGATCGGGTAATTATTCAAATTAAGATAAGAATAGAAGCTCGTTGCTTTTTTTTACCAGAATTGGAGCCGTGGGGCTCTATCCATTTATTCACTAGACCCAACTGTAAATGTGAATTTCTTTTGTCTCCCCCCCCCCAAAAAAAAAAAAAATGGGAATAATCCGGTAGGAATCAACTCAAAATTCTACTAAAAATGAATATAAGAAGAAATTCTATTTTCTTCTTATTATTACGACATGCTGTTTTTTCCACCCATTACCTTTCAGGATCAGTCGCGGTCTTATAGACTCTACCAATAGTCTGGACGAATTCGTTGCTTCATCCAAATGTGTAAAAGATCATAGTCGCACTTAAAAGCCGAATACTCTACCGTTGAGTTAGCAACCCAGACAAATATGATATGTAGATACGATCGAAAAAAAAAAAAAAATAAATTGAATTGCACTGTACAACTACGTCAAACTATTGAACTAACAAGAAATATAAAGGAAAAATTTGAGGATCAATTATAAACACCAAAATAACAAAATGAGCAGATCGGATTAAAAAACAACGGATTTCCAATAGAAATATCAAAATTTATACAGACCACCCGTTTTCTAAAAATTTTTGATTTTCGTTAAGAAAATACATCTTGTATTGTATAACAGTAAATCCAGCAAACCCATCATTTGACTGAAGTAAAGGAAAAACCAACAGGGGTCGGAATAAATGGATCCATTTATCTACGATCAAATTATATTTGTTCGATACACCATTGTCAATATGAGTGGAATGTTGAGAGAACAAATTCAATTAATTAGTAAGTAAATCAAATAAGGATTTGTGTTGGATTGGCACAACAACAATAAAAAAGTATGAATTTGGGGTAAATAATTACCCAAAATAGATACTAGTTACCTTTCTTTTTTTTTTGTTATTTCTTTCTATAGAAAGATAATACGAATGATTGATTCCCTTGTAATATAATACACTTTTAATTTGAATCGAAAAAGTTTTCCTAATTCCAACAAATTTGTTTGACTTTTTTTTATTTCATTTTTCATTTCAAACTTGTTCGGATTTTAACCCTTCGATTTCTATATTGAAGATATACTTACAAAGTTGGTCTAACTTATTTATTGTTACTAACCCTAGATTCTTCCTCCCGATAAATGAATCAATACTTTTTGCTCGAGCTCCATCGTGTACTATTCCTATTTACCAACCCAACACAAATTAGGTTCCTAGCAAGAACAGAATAAACTATGTCGATTCAAGAGCATCTTCATTCCTATAGAAAATGGTGGATGTAAGAATCCACAACGAATCATGTCCTTCAAGTCGCACGTTGCTTTCTACCACATCGTTTCAAACGAAGTTTTACCATAACATTCCCCTAATTCAATTTCGAACCGGTATGGAATTGATTCAAGATGGAATCATGAATAGTCATTGGCTCAACGGTATATAAATACCTTTTATGTATCTATGGATAGATAAATAGTTATCCGGAAAAGTCTTAGAAAGGATTTAAGTTATTTCACCCCATATTCTATCATATGAATGAAACAGATTTCTCAAAAAGACGAATAAACGAATTTACTTAAGTCTTATTTACATCTTCAACGGATTGTTCGGGGTGGTGAATCATGAAAAGGATCCCATTTTTCTCGAACAAAAAAATTCTAAACTTAAAAAGAACAGCCTTTAATAGATTTCCAATCTAATCCCGGATGGATTGGAAATTCCGGAACAAAATCAGTTATTAACCAAATATAAACTATTTCAATGACTCGAAAAGGCCAGAAGTTTCTTTATAATATAGATTTTTCACACTTCTTCGAGTACCAAGGGTTCATAAAAATGAAGATTCAAATCCTTTTTTGTTTTCATGAGTATGGAATAGAAAAGGTCTCGTGTAAGGTAAGATTAAAGTCGTTATTTTTTCTTTCAATTCTTTCTTTCATCTGAAAGAGAAAATAAGAATCAAGAATAAGAAGAATCTAATCTTTTCGTATCCATCATATACAACGAACAATTCTTACCGGAGGTAATCATGGATATTTAAAGAATCACAGACCCTTATTGACTTAACCAAAGGACCGCTGTTACTGAACAATACAATAATATATATATAATTATATAATATAGGACTTGTTCTTTTTTTTTTTATTATCTTGTTATATTTATATTATTTTTATATTATTATATTATACAGTATACAGACAGATTTTGTTTTACTTCAGGTTTCAAAATCTTTCCGCCAATTCCACAGAATATATAAATTTTCATCCATCCAATCGTTACATTACATTGATATTCATTTGAATAAGATCAAATTCAAAAAATGGGATCCAGATTAATTCGTTTTTCTTATTTTTTTTTTTCTTAGAAGTTTTAAGACGAACCATGAAATGAAATTAATACCAAAAACTACGTAATCTTTAGTCTCCACATAAAATAAAGTGTGGAATTGGGATACACTATTTATTTTTCTTTAGGCCCCCTTGGGAATGGAATAGAAAAAAGGGCCTTTTCCATTTCGATTCAGAATGCATCATGTTATAATTCCCATTTCACGGATATGGAACACAAAGCTTCCATAAGTAACTAACTTCAATATGAATATGAGTAGTACAAGCATACTCTGAATGGGAATGCTCCCCCAATTCAAAAAAGAATTGGGAATTAAAAGAAATATCTTTATTTCTACCCGTGCACTCGATCGCGTTTGTGAGAAACCAAACGAAAGAAAAGATATAATTCGTAGAATTATTCCTAGAATTCAGAACGGAGGGTTGGATCACATTATATCCAAAAAGTTGTTAAAGAGAAGAATCTTTCGTTTCTGATGAAGACGATCTGGGACGGAAGGATTCGAACCTCCGAGTGACGGGACCAAAACCCGCTGCCTTACCGCTTGGCCACGCCCCATTTAGATTTATATTCGACACTAATAAAGACTAATATTGGTATTGGTCATTCGTCAATCCCAACCCAAATACATATGAAATACATTGTTGCTAGGATTCAACACATGTAAATATAGAATAAAAAAATTATTGATCATTACATAAAATTCAATTAAGATATTGTATGAAACTATAATTCCTTGTATTCTCATTTGAGAATGAAAGGAAAGATTTTGGATTGGGGAGAGTTCGAAGAAAAGGAAGGATTTTTTGACCCGCCTTTTCATTTTTTCCCTCATAAAAAAAACTCAACCAAAATCAAATTTTCTAATCTACAAGAATGAAATGTTTGTTATGCTTAATATCTTTAGTTTAATCTGTATCTGTCTTAATTCTACCCTTTATTCGAGTAGTTTTTTCTTCGCCAAACTGCCCGAGGCTTATGCCTTTTTCAATCCCATCGTAGATGTTATGCCTGTCATACCTGTACTATTTTTTCTCTTAGCCTTTGTTTGGCAAGCCGCTGTAAGTTTTCGATAAAATCTTTACTACTCTGCAAAATTCATGATTTATCCAAAAAAATTCTAAAAATTGATAAGATCAGATAAGTTTTACATTATGAACCCTCGATTCAAAAATGGAAATTCTTGTATATTGAATTGAATGACCGCGGTGATAAATTTTGATCAACTTATTTCCTCGTTCTGACCTTCCAGTAAACAAGGACTTTCTAAGGACCCCCACAATACCCAACAATGGATATGGCCACAAATTTTTGGTAATGAAGGAATCAGAATCTTTCTTTTCTTGTATTCCAAATAAATTCGTGAAAATTGTTTTTTTTTTTCAAGAAAAGACTTCATTTTTGGGGGCGTTATGTCAAAATAGTGTATGTGATAAAAAATGGGCAATCTATTTCCTTTTTTCAAAAAAAAA